TTGACTAAACAAATGTTCAACTTTATAACTAAGTATAATGATAATGTATTATCCAGTTAGTTACTTTTTTTATTACAAATAAAAATACAATTCTCCCATCAAATATGAATACTAGATTGGGGTTTTACAAAGCCCCTTATCGGATTTGAACCGATGACTTACGCCTTACCATGGCGTTACTCTACCACTGAGTTAAAAGGGCCTTTTTTATTTAATTCCGGAATTATTCACTATGTGGATAAAATATCTATATGTACATATATTATAAACATAAGTATATATGCATTAAGTACGTGCAGTAGCTACATAGTGTCTAGCGGCTCATTGTTGAATAATACAAAAAATGGATTTACCTAGGAAGTCTAGGAGAAAATGTAATGAATTGTTTCAAGACCGACTCGAATTGCTTTTTTCTTTTATTGAATTGATCCCACCAGAACAAAATTCACTTGATTGATACATGTACATACACCTAGCAATTCAACATAAAATTCAAGATATTTCATCGAATCATGGAATGAAGAGATTCCACTTGTCTTCTGAACTAAATTCTTGGAGAAAAAATCCTCCTCTTCTACTAGATTTCTAATGTCGATTCTAATGAATAATTCGTCAATGACGAATAAAAAACAATTCTATGCAATTCTGGAAGGGGGAAAGATCCCTCGGATAGAATCATTCGATTATATTGACAATTTCAAAAAACTGATCATACTATGATCATAGTATGATGGCCGTTGGTCAAGCAGGCCCCCATCGTCTAGTGGTTTAGGACATCTCTCTTTCAAGGAGGCAGCGGGGATTCGAATTCCCCTGGGGGTAGGGTACTACGAAAGGAAGTTGATCATGGATTACCAATAAGTCGAAAATGGATTCTTCCTGGGTCGATGCCCGAGCGGTTAATGGGGACGGACTGTAAATTCGTTGGCAATATGTCTACGCTGGTTCAAATCCAGCTCGGCCCAATAATTCGCCAATCCGCCATGAGATGATATAACCCCCTTTGTACTTCAGAAATACCCGATCCGGAGATAAAAACAAATCAAATTTTCTGCTAGATCCCGTATTTCCCTGGGATTGTAGTTCAATTGGTCAGAGCACCGCCCTGTCAAGGCGGAAGCTGCGGGTTCGAGCCCCGTCAGTCCCGACGGATCCAATAAAATAAATATATCAAAAAATCTCTCCCTTTTTATGAAGGGGACCGGGGGAAGAATTCCATTGTCAAAGCAAAAGGGAAATCCGTATTTCTTTTTTCATTTAGCTTTTATTGTTTGTTTGGGTTTGTAACTATGTGACGACTGGAAGTGGAAGAGCTATTTGATGAGACTTCATCAGATGATTGTACAATAAAATAAGGAACTAGATAGATTAGAGAGAAAAAAAGAACAGATAATAAAAAATGATAAATAAATAAAGGAATTTTGGATTAGGTCAGCAATCCAAGTTTGGGGCGGTATGGATAAAAGAACTTCCTATGTTATACTATTCAATTCTCGACGACGAATTGATTTGATAGTTCAGATATTGTTATTCATGATATTGATCTGATTCAAGATCATCGAGAGGTAATATTCATTCATTGAATTTACAGGCCAAAGATTTATCATCTCTATGGGATTAAATCCCGAGTTATTGCAAAGTAAAAAACCGATGAGATTATGGAAGTAAATATTCTTGCATTTATTGCTACTGCACTATTTATTCTAGTTCCTACCGCTTTTCTACTTATCATTTATGTAAAAACAGTCAGTCAAAACGATTAATTATTAACTAATTTGAATGAAACTTGACTTCTGAGTTCTTAGCCAAAATTGACGAAATAAAATGAAAAAGATTCCAATTTTATGTCTTAAATGAAATGAGTGGACTAGAATCGGCAGTATTCTAATAGATAGATAGTATGGTAGAAAGATTCATCTATTTCTTTCTACCATACTATTTATTAGTTAGATTGTTGTTATAAAGCTGCCCCCTGGAATAAAATAAAGATAGAGGCTGCATTTGATATGGATCTATATATCAATCTACAATATTATCTTGATATATGTGAATATCAATTCCATATATGGGATTGACATAGCATCCAATTCCAGTTATTTGCTATATCTATTTGTTCTGATCAATCTGAATTATTCCTATGTCTTATAGTTTGAATTACTATATTTTTGATTTCCAATATGAATCTCGGTATCTATTGAGAGAATCAAATCAATGAAGCAAAAGCGATAGATATAGGCATATTCAAAAAATCACGTAGTAATCTTTTTTTTTTAACATTCCCAAGAAGTAAACCATTGATAGTAGTTCCACGGGCATCGAAAAGGAAGAGTAAACCTCACTGATTTTTAACGCCTGAACCATGATATGAAATAAGTCGATAAAGTCTAAATCCAATTTCCAAAATTCGAAAGCGGTAAATGCGCAATATGTGACTCACCTGACGATCTTATTCTACATAGTATCTCGTTAGACAACCACTATGTTTATATCCTTTATTTCTCATACAAAGTGCGTATACACTTAACAAAACCACTTCTTCTTTGAACAGTAAAGAGAGAAACAAATAAAATAAAAAAAGGGTCCGGCCCTCCTCAGTATCACCTAGGAAGAGGCCATTGATTGGAATAGAAAATTTAGGAAGAATTGGCTTCGAATAAATTTCCTGGGATCCTCTTCCTTTCGAACTACAAACATGGGAATCGTTGAAATAGCTCTTTGATTGAAAGAGGATGATTCCTATAATACATTACTCCAGTCGAGTCCAATGGAATTTCAAAATGAAGATATTTTGATTTTGTTCCAAACGTGTTGCAGAACCGTCTAGAAAGCAATTGATATTGATACAGTTTGCTTCCTTAACTCAATTAGTAGGACCCCTAGAGTCCACTCCTTCCCCACACTACGAGTGAAAGGGAAAAAGTAAAGACAACCATTAAAGCAGCCCAAGCAAGACTTACTATATCCATATGAATTATGTCCCCTATCTCTATAAATATAAAGGAATTGTTCCATTATTCCTCACTAATAATAGTAGAATCAATGGCGCAGAGTCAAAAAGAACGAAAACCTTTAATAAACCAATCCAAAAAATTCGCTCATTTTAGAAGAAATTCCTATATTATTGATAATCGGGAAAGATTAAACCCAAGCAAAATCCGCAGTAACATCTCAAGGGAATGTTACTAATGGAACATGTAGGAATAATAGGTCCTATTCTTTTTTTGTTGACCCTCATTTCAATTGATTGGATGCTTGAGCACTGAGATATTTTCGTGAGTTCCTCGTATATAATAAAGTATCTTCCGCCCCCTCCCACAACTTTTTCGATTTCCTATCGGGCTCGCCAATCTAATCCAAGGTCCAGTCATTATACAATGGATTAATAATATAAAATTTGGATTTGTAGTAGAAGGTAATTGCGAAGTCTTGATAGCCCCTCTAGCATTCGAATATTTACTTGAAAGCTAAGCCTAAATATGCAATGCAAGGATATTTAGAATTTTTTAGAAAAACACCCAGACCAGGTGTTTAGAATCAAACAAGTATCAACAGTCTACTTTCTCTGCTTCTGCTGGCGAATCATTCGGCGGGTTATATCAACAGAAGCAAAAAAGAGATTTCCAGTTTTTTGTTGATCAGGCGACACCCGGATTTGAACTGGGGAAAAAAGGATTTGCAGTCCTCTGCCTTACCACTCGGCCATGTCGCCAAAATGCTACAAATACAAAATAGATGAAAACTTTCCCGGATTACTGAACTGCTTTTTTATTGTACTTGCACCTTGAGTTCTGTTTTCCTTAATTTTTCCTAAAAGTTAAAGAAATCCTAATCCTTCTTCCCTTTTGGTTGGGTTTGATTCATCCTTTCAATTTCGATTGAGTCTAGCTCAAAATTCATAATGTTCAAAACTTTCTCTTACCTTTCTATTGAAAAATCAAATGTGGATTTTCAGTCGCAAAATACAAAATTCAACTTTCTGAAAATAGGACCCATTAACTATTGACTTAGAATGCATGAATGATTCTTGGATTTGAATCTCCAAATTTTGGTTTCCTAATGACATAAGAAAATACAACTTGATATATGATATAGAACTAATCAGTATGGATTTTTTCATGGATTTTTTCAATCAAAAAATCCCTCTCAATTTTCATTATTAATAATAATTATAACAACAATTATGAGTATATGTAAACCCCCCAAGATAAATTGTTAGACGGATATATATTATTTATATATGTTCCCGATATAGAATTATCAGATATCAGAAAAGTATCATACTTCAATTTGAATTTTGAATTGAATAGAAAATGGAAATTCTGTTTTCGGAGAGCACAACCCGTGTTGCCCCGAATAGAACATAGAACGACAATAAAACAATAAAAGAGAAGAAAGATAGATATTCTAGATATCTCCACACGTGTTTAAGCCATACAAACCTTCTTTTATTATACACTTCACAATCGTATTCTACTCAAAAATTCGTAAACAAAATCTCTCTCTTCTCTGCGAATCCTTTTTTGTTTTGAACAACGAAATCCATAACATAAGGGGCGGTTAAATGCTAAAAAACCAATTCGAATTCTATATATTCTTTCTGATTTTTATGCCTTTATCTCAGCGAAAAGATCAAATGTCCAATCCATTTATTTTTCTGGTATTCAAGCAGGTTGGAATATGTATTATCATAATAATGGTAGAAATGGAATCATTTTTCTTTTTATATTCTATACAAAATTCTATAACTTAATTAATAAGTCTAAGTAGCAGAAGTCGGTTTCTAGGGATGTTTTATCAATTTCTTTCCATTTGTATCTGTTGAAAATTCCAATTCAATTCAATTTAAGTAGAAAATTCTCTTTCTTCCTCCGTTCATACGTATTTCATACATTCCAGATATGGAGTTGAGTAAAATTTCATGTGATTCGGTAAACAAAATAGAAATGCCATCATTGCTAGATCATTTATCTAATCTATCTAATTAGATGCAGAATGAACCA